TATCCATTGATAAAAAAAAATAGAATAAAAAAAACTTTTTCTTTTCATGCTTTTTCTCTTAAATCAAAAAAATAAGCAATTCTATAGGTTTGAATAAAAATTTGATTGATGATTTCATATAATTGCTATGCTTAGTGTGCGACTCGTTGGTTTTTTTTTATAGGATAGAATTCCAAAAAAATGGACAGACCCCTACTGTGAACTAATAACTATATAACTAATAACCAACTCATCGTTTCACATTATCTGGATACAAAAAAGCAGTCAAGATATGATATATTGGTCATATCATTGTAGCAACTGAAATCTTTCTTACATAAAGAAAAAAAATAAATCTGATTATGATATAAAAAAAGTATGCAGATAAAGGAAAGGTTGAGAGAAAGAAAGAAAAAGAATATCAATGATATAGGATTCCAATATATGTAAGGTTTATGAGTCATCTCATAAAAGGCAGTGTAATAAAGCATCAATACTGATTCATCCATAAGTATATGAATCTATTCATAGAAAAAAATAAAGAGCCTCGAGCCAATAAAGACTAAAAAGATTGACTCAAGAACAAATTTCATGAGGGGCTCCATTGTAGAATTCAAACCTAACCATTAATTGCGAAGCGACGGGAACGATGGAACCTATGAATACGTAAGATTCTATTGAAAAATGAATCCTAATAATTCATTAGGTAGGATGGCGGAACGAACCAGGGACCAATTCATTTATTCCGAGAATTCATGAGCTAACCCTACAACTAAAATAGATATTGAAAGAGTAAATATTCGCCCGCGAAGGTTTTTATTAGATTACTCAATCTTGTTCGATCCAATATAATAATATGATCAAAGGCAAAACAAAATAAAGATTCGTTAGAAAAAAACCACATTATCTCACTATCTAGAAATAGAAATAATTATCTAGAAAAAAAAAATACATGTTTAAGTATATATCCAAACAAGATATAGAAATTTCTAATAGATTAGATGAAATCTCAAAGAATCCATGATTCCGTATATTTTCATAAAATTCTCAAATTCGAATCGTTTCATTCGCGATGAGCCGGATGAGAAGAAACTCTCATGTCCGGTTCTGTAGTAGAGATGGAATTGAGAAAGAACCATCAACTATAACCCTAAAAGAACCAGATTTCGAAAACAACATAGAGGAAGAATGAAAGGAATATCTTATCGAGGTAATCGTATTTGTTTCGGTAAATATGCTCTTCAGGCACTTGAACCCGCTTGGATCACATCTAGACAAATAGAAGCAGGGCGACGAGCAATGACAAGAAATGTGCGCCGTGGTGGAAAAATATGGGTACGTATATTTCCAGACAAACCAGTTACGGTAAGACCTACGGAAACACGTATGGGTTCGGGTAAAGGATCTCCCGAATATTGGGTAGCTGTCGTTAAACCAGGTCGAATACTTTATGAAATGGGCGGAGTAGCAGAAAATATAGCCAGAAAGGCTATTTCAATAGCGGCGTCCAAAATGCCTATACGAACTCAATTTATTATTTCGGGATAGGAACGTAGAACCAAAGAAAAGAAGTCTTGGGGATAAAAAAAAATTGCAGGTTTCTTTTTGACAAACAATATTTCTTTTTTTTTTTACTTCGCCCTTTGGATTAACATTGAAAGAACAGATTCAAAAATGATATGATTCAACCTCAAAGCCATTTGAATGTAGCGGATAACAGCGGGGCCCGAGAATTAATGTGTATTAGAATCATAGGAGCTAGTAATCGCCGATATGCTCATATCGGTGACATTATTGTTGCTGTGATCAAGGAAGCATTACCAAACACACCTCTAGAAAGATCAGAGGTGATCAGAGCTGTAATTGTACGTACTTGTAAAGAACTTAAACGTGACAACGGTATGATAATACGATATGATGATAATGCTGCAGTTGTGATTGATCAAGAAGGAAATCCAAAAGGAACTCGAGTTTTTGGTGCGATTGCCCGAGAATTGAGACAGTTAAATTTCACTAAAATAGTTTCATTAGCACCTGAGGTATTATAAGATGAGATCATACGTAATATAGTTATATTATACATAGTATTTGGATGAAATAGAGTAATTAGTGGATTAGGTTGTATCGGACGCATATCCCTTTATTTAATAACAAAAATATAAAAATTAAAAAATAAATAAAAAATAGCATGTTGATTATATCAAAAATGGGAGGCAACCAAAATTTTAGTTTATCATGGGTAGGGACACTATTGCTGACATAATAACCTCTATACGAAATGCTGACATGAATAGAAAAGGGACGATTCAAATAGCATCCACTAACATCACGGAAAACATTGTTAAAATACTTTTAAGAGAAGGTTTTATCAAAAACGTGAGGAAGCATCAGGAAAACAACAAATATTTTTTGGTTTTAACCCTACGACATAGAAGGAATAGGAAAGGACCCTATCGAACTATTTTAAATTTAAAACGTATCAGTAGGCCTGGCCTACGAATCTATTCGAACTATCAACGAA